AGATCTAATATCTACCTTTAGCGCATCTTTCCTGCTTTTCAGAAAGGAAGCGAACAACCACCTTTTCTTGCCCCTTTGATTGGATTGATGAAGGCATCTTCCTTAACGGAAGAAAGGATAGTGAATCTCGCACTTCCCGAGCGTAGGAAAGATGATACGGAAATGAATTCCGAGCTATGAAAAGGAAGTTCATTCCCGGCTAGGTTCTTCAAGAAAGAGGGCTAGGCCCAGGAGAGGAGATTCCGCTTCAATCGGAGATTTCCGCTGTTCAAGCTATCTCATCAGGTAATTCAGTAGTCGGGGATTACGCTATAGCCTTAGGAATAGGGTACGAATCGGCTGTGGGTCCTGTTTCCTTAGTGCCAAAAGCTTAGTAAGAGGAAGAGGGGGTCTTCTGGTAGCGGGAAGGCAGTGAAGTAAGCGGATATGGAGTACTCGAGGGACAGGCCCTGAAGCGAAGGACGGGAACGAGCGGGATCTCAGACGAACGAACAGGAAAGAGAGAGTCAACGCCGGTAGAGGAGAGGACTAGCCTAGGCTCTTCAAGACCTTACTCGGCTCGAGGAAGAGGAATAGATAGGTACACGAGGTGAACGGAAATCTATTATTCTACCATTTTCCCAAAAAAGGATGAATTCATTTCTTTCTTCAACGGAATCTACCAATGGAACAATCTTTGAAGAAGAGAGGGGTCAATACCCAGAAAAAAAGGGTGAACTCATTAGGTAAGCCTCGGTTGTTCCTAGCTTTAGTGGGCTACGAGGACAGTAAGCATCATCGGCGGTTGAAGAACCCGAATCAGAGGGATCAGAGTCAGAGGCAAGCGAGGACTCAGCAGTAGGGGCTTTCGCAGTAGCAGTGCCATGAGTATGAAGCGCCCGCTAAGGAACAGATACTTAAGTGGTAGGAGGGAGCTAGGAGTCTTCCCTTGAGTCTTCCATTCATGCCTTCATGGGTGGCTACCTATGAGGTATGGCTTGAAAGCGGTTTTCTACTATTATATATTACTATTGGAAAATGACCATACCATAGAGATTTCTGGACAAACTAGCGAGGAGTTGACTCCCAGGAAGGGAACAAACAGTAACAGACTTCGCTTCGATCCCTACTGCTTGAAGTTCAATCCCCTCACCAACAGGAAGTTTCACCTCCCGAACCTCCCGCGGGTATAGGATTAGGATTAGATCGTACACCCGCAAACAATACTGCCATGGGCGGCTACCTGCTTTCCTTTCTTTATCGAGGAAGCTCGCCGGAGATCTATTCCTCTTCCTCTGCCTCAACAGGATCTGGGGTTCCCTCCGCTTGTCTTGGTCCTTAAGTGGAATTTAGGTCCACAATATTCATTCCCTGGTTACACCTCTGATTCTTCTGATTCAGAGTTAGCGCCGATCCTTATCCTTATCTATAAAGTAAATCCCAAAAAAGCCAATTCTAAGGCTGGTCTTTTGGCTACCAATTGCCGTTTCAGTTTCCTCTGGTCTCGTACCGGGCGAGATAGCTTGAACAGCGGTTTTCTTTGTCGGGTATTCCGCTATAGCCTTAGGGATAGGGTACGAACCGGCTCCTTCAAGCCGAGTCTCCGTCCTCTTCTAGATGTAGCGAGCCAGGTAAGGAAATGGAGATGGCTAGGTACAATAGCCAAATAAAAGGCAGGGTTCGAAGCGAATCAACCTCTCACGAGAAAGGGGATCGGAATCGATATCAGAAGTCAACTCCTGAGTCAACTAGGGACTCCTCGGCAGGCTTGTGGAAGTGCTGTAAGTAAAGATCCATGCCCGTGCGCGAGACGAGAAGGGGGGACAGCTCAAAGATTCGATGATGGACTAAACTAATCTTTACTGGAAGGAAGGGGACAACCCCGAGTACCGGAAGATTCAAGCTCCCGAGGGGCTTGATAAGCATTCAATTCAAATGGGCGCGTCAAAGTCAATACTTGTCGAATCGGAGGATTTGTGCTCATCTAGCAAGCATCATCCATGAAGTAATAATATCTGATATGAATCCACTACTGCTTTTCTAACTTAAAATAGGGAGTTCACTTCAATCAAAGCAACCTGAGGCATCAGCCGAAGACTCCGTCTGGATCCCCCTGGTAGGCAGAAGAATCAGTTTATGTTTGCACTTAGGCATCATCAGAAGTTCTTTCACCCGACCGGCTTCTCACTCTTAGTAGTGAGATGGGGGCTCGAGCGGAGATCCTTCTTTAATAAGGGGATCCCTCTATAGAAATATATCAAATATGGAATGGAACTATGTAATTGTGTAGCTAGTCGACTAGGTAGTTATCTTTATCTTACCTGTAGTTAGCTCGAAAGCTTTTAACCAGCAGGAAAGGCTGGAGGATATAACGATTCTTCTGTTGCCCCCTAAGCCCAGTCTTTCATACTTCCCCTTACCAATCCATCCATTTATGGGTATTACATATCTCCTAAGCGTATTACGAAATCAGTCTTCAATATCCTGTAGGAAGATGAAGTCTAACCCTGCCGATTAAATAATAGATAATATCGCGGGTAAGCAAGGCAATTAAGTAGGCTCGACAGAGGAAATGAAGCGAACTCTCCCTTTGGGAGAGGCAGAAAAAGGGAGAAGCTAATGCTTCGAAACCTCATGGACGGGGAATCAAAGTCAACGGTCCTCACAACGAACCTGAGAAGCCAAATCAACGGGACTCATCTAACCACTACATATTGTTGATTGTTGATCAGGCCTTTAAAGTGGCATATAAGCCCCGTCGTTTAGACCTTTTTGTACTATCGCCTATCAAGATCATCCAATGCTCTTTAAGCCACTAACCCTCTGGAAAGAAATCTGCTTTGACCGCTCTGTCAGTGAATAGCTCGGGCGAGGGAAGCGAAAGCAGATACGCGTGGGATTGTATCTCTACATCTATCATGGAAACAAGCCTCTAAGCTGTTAGTTGACCAAGGTAGCGTTCTCTTTCATCAGCTAAGTCTTCTCCCTTTGCCTTTTCCCTTCCTTTCCCAATCATGTGACGGTTGTCCCAATCAATCGGAATAAGAGAAAAGGATGTATTTAAGACTATTCGACATTTGGCAGGGCCCCAATTGTAGATCCTGAATTATGATCGGAAGTTGGGGTCGGAAATTCTAATCACATTATCCGAGCGGTTGTGCCTAATGTCTTTCTGAGGATCCTAAGGTCCTTTCTGAGTCCTGATGGAGGTTCAGATGTTGCCCGATGCCGGAAGTGCAGTGGATTGATAGTAGTGACCACGAAACGTTTTGGATAACTCATGATAGGTACCCCCTCTACTGGTCCATTCAATGCTTTAAGGACAGATTCTCCAGGGCTTCTAATCAATAATCAAGCTGCTAAGGTTGTTCAGTAGTGATTGGGCCAGGAAAGGCAGGTTCCGTAATAGGACTCATTGAATCAGCAGGTTAGTTTAGTCCGTCATGAGAGATGGGGCTCTACCCAACTTTCTTTTTCTCCGATGAGTTCCAATTATGGTGGTTTTTCAACGAAGAAAAAAGCTACGGTTTCAATTCAGACTGTGAAAGTCGTTTAGGCGCAAGCAATAAGGGAATGCATTCTTCCAGGCAGAAGCCCTTTGGTATGAGCGATCTAATTCAAAAAAGAAGACTAAACTGGCCTTGTTGGAGTAGCTCGCCTGTTGGGATCAAAGTCTCATTCTCGAACGTAGGTTCTCCGGTCTCTGTCTCCACTGCCCAAGGCAAGGCCTGTTCTATCCTCTTTCACAGTTTACCGTAACGTTGTATCATTAAGATAAATTTCCCTATACGGGGCGGGGTGCGGAAAGCACTATAAGTTAGTTGACTTCTCGACCAAAGGTAGTCTAGCTCACCCTCCAAGTAGGAATAGATTCTATGAGTCGTGATCCAGTTAAGATAGGAGGCATTTCTAGCATAGAAAATCCCTATTCTTTTCAAGAATAGCCTCCTCTTATCGAAAAGAAGGGTCCGAAGAAGACAGAACTGGCCATCCTTCTCATCCCCGTAAGAAAGTAGAGCGCGGTGAAAAAATTCCGTCGTTCAGTCGAAGGGGAAAGACAGGCTCATTAAATAGTCGAAGGGGACAGGTTAGCAGCTTCAGGATAACCCGAGCAGTGAAACAGAAGTAGGGTTCAGGCCAATCGATCCAATTTCGATTATACGGCTGGGTTCTAAACCAAAAAAGGCATTTGAGAAAGAGAAATTCTGGTATTCCATATAGAAGAAATGAGAATTCTTACCATGCAAATTGGCCTTTTCAAGAATTGAGATTTGAGAACTTGAAATGAAAAAATAGGCTTTGATCGGTCAACGAAATGCTCTGCTTTCAAGCCCGATAGGTCATTCTCCTTCTAGTTAACAGCTGTTCAGGCATCCGAACAGGGGTTTAGTCAACTAAGTATACCTCATCACTGCACGCTTTCGATATCTCTGTCTCCCATCGTAGGCCCGCCAGTGAGAGTCTCGTCAACCATTCCTTTTACATAGCTATAGCTCTTGAGCAAAAATAGATACAGGAAATAGTAGCTCAAGTCTCGGAAACCGTTCCCAACCTCATCCAGGAAAAAGAAAGAAGAGCGTACTACGGTGCTTAATCTGTCCATGTGGGCAAGCAAGTACTCCTAATCGGCTGTTGCAAGCTGCTGTCCAAGGCAGGGCGGCTAGTAAGCACTCAGGTAGGGAGAGAGTCTATTGAGCTCCAGGGTTGGCTTCGATAAAGTAAGATCCTCACGATCCGGCATTCATAAGGGCAGAAGCACAGGCGAGAGGGAAGATTACCTTTTTTTTGTTTGATTTTTCTATTTTCATAGGCAAAACGAACCCAAAGAAAGGGCATAGGCAGCTCCGTACGATCGGTTCACATCCTCCGCAGCCGCAGCTCTCATAAATCACTTATACAGATAGAAAGAAGTTGCTCGGAAGATTGCCTTTCCTTCGCCGCAGTAGGCATTATCCGCTAGTTATCGATTTCGTCAGGAAAAGGCTCGCAATGGCTCTTGATTAGTGAAAACGTGAGCCAATCCCCTGATTTTAGAACGGGGTTCTGGTTCCAATTCCGATTAGAACAGCGAAGACGGGACCGGGCTCCAACGTCCTCAGTTCGGGCTAGATTCAAGGTATGCGCCCATTTCCAGTGGATTGATTTTCATTCAGGGTTAGCTCCTAGTCCAAAGGGATTGGGTTTGTGTGAAGTGTACCGGGTACAAGAAAGAAGGTCCAAGCCCAGAATGAGGCGAGAAAGAAAGATTGTGTTATAGTAGGGTTAGACTGCCTCTCTTCTCTTATCAATGCCCGGGGCCAAGCACTTACTGGCTGGCGGACAGGCAGTAATAAAAACCGCCACGGCCTTTGTTTCGGGTTCGATTTCTTATGCATAGGAGTGGGGCGCGCTAGCGGGAAGTCCGGTTATGAACATATATCAATCCCTCAATCAACCTTTTTTCCATCGTGTGGGTTTCTGAGCCAAAGGGATCAGGTGTCGGTGGAAAGGAATAGGAATCCTCTCATCTAGAGACCGGGGCGAAGGATCATGGATCTAAATAGTTGGACGAATGCTGACTCTCTGTCTAGCTCACAAAGAGGGCTTTCTTTAAACGAGGGGAAGGCTTTATAGGGAGGGGTGGTTTCCGAACGAGAGGAGAGCCTTTAGCTTTTTCCGGGGGTGCGGGTCCTGGTCATCGCTGCCCCCTGATGCCAATACCAATAGCTGTCTCGGGGAGTTGAGTTGGGGGCTTTCGCCTCTGGTTGCTTCTGGGTTCGGTCTAAGGTTGGTTCTAAGGCTGGTTTGGAACCCTTCCCTTGAACAGGCGCTTCAGCTTAAGTAGCCGCTGGTGTCGAAGCTGAAACTGCAGGATCTGTTGTAGACGCAGGAGCTTGTCTCGTCCGCTACTATCCCTCTGATGATCGATGTTGGGTATTTTACAATTTGCTTTATTACATTCTATTATATAGGTTCGCTCCAGTTCGCTATTCTTGTGATTCCGAATGCTAGCAGGTGGGCTGGCTTTCAAAGGTATGGGACGATCAGTATGGCTTGGTCCAGCTCCCTTTAATCTTTAGATCAATCATATGCCCTCCCCAACCTTTTCTATCTAGTAGGACGATGTTTGACCTGGTCCTGTTCGTGTTAGAGTGCTCTTATCTTATCAAGCTTGGTTTCAATGGCTTCCGTGGATCGCTCTTTCTATCGTTATCAATGGAATGCCCCTATCCCTATTAGTAAAGCTTATGGGTTGCTATTGCGCTTCCCGTTCCCTTGTGTCATGATGGTTTACGGGCGAGTGACTCTTCCTTCACGAGCTCTGACACCAAACATTAAATTTAATAATAAGAAATAAGTTCATAAAATGAAGGAGATTCATCATCTTGTTTTACTCGTTCTTATGTTGTGTTGACTTTCGAAAGGAAGTTGGAGACAGAGACGGAGATGCCGGAGACGAATGTGAGGCCTAGACCATAAGCTAAGGTCAATCGAGTGCACCCGGAATGACAAGTTCAAAAGCCAGGTTCAGTAGACCGATCAACTAACGCTTCTGTTGGATGTTGGGAAGCCCCACTGGTTAAGTTAACGAACGTATAGATATAGAAAGATGATCTATATGTTTTCTTTTTTTATATGAATAGATCGATATGGCTTACGGGCAGGGTGGATAGCTGACGAGTGTGCTTTCTTTCTTTTGTTTGCCCGCCCGTGGCCCGTGGCGTGGACTAGTTTGCAGGCATGGGCCGAACCGCGTGCATGGACTGGATCATGGACGCGAGTCAGGAATGCTCTTTTTTCTTTATCTGCCGCGACCGCGTACGAGGGCACGTTGTCCCACTAAAATAGAAAATCTAACTTTTCTTGTTATTTTCCCGATCGTGGAATGCGAGATCGGAAGGCGTAGCAATTTGAATCACGCCGCATCGCAAAAAAAGTCTTATCTCGGGCAGCGGTTGTAATCTCGGCTTTCTTGTAGCTTTGGGGATTGGGACATTACTTTCTTCCTGCAATAACGACAGAACCATTGATCATCTTCATCTTCGGGCTGCACTTGGTAGTCAGACTTCGGTAATTTCAGCATATCATTGCCTATATCCTATATAAAGGGCTCATTTGACTTTGAGCTCCTTCTTGATGTCAAAGTGCAAATCCTTTCGATGACCTTCTTTCTTCTGTCTTTGCTACCTTTAGGAGGTCTCCGACTTCTATCTGTGACATTAGCATATGCGTGCCGTTCAATCAGGACTTCCTCAAGTCCAGTAGCACGTTGAGAGAGTTCATCGAAAGTAGTAGGGCCTCCAGCAATCAAGCCCGGGCGCAGTTCAATGCGGATTCCCGCAATACACATTTTTCCCAATTTCTCTTCTGGGATAGATTCTCCTACCTGGCCATAGCTACCGTAGCTAATAGAAAGATAGGGATTTCTTAGAATTCATCTTGATATCCGAAGAAAAGCTATGAGTCCTGACTAAGAAAACAGGAAGTCAGACTTGAACATCCAGAAAGCAGGAGACTAGCCCGGTCCCGTACTTGCTTGCGTCCTTGTATTCTCTATCGAATCGAAATTCCTTCTGTGCTGAGGACTCCCCCCTTTCATAAGGATAGATTCCCTCTATTAGGAATTCTCGCTATATGCTATTATTCCTCTTCTAGTATCTAGGTATATAGATCGAGTATCATACCTCAAAAAAGAGTATAAAAGGTATGGTAATATGGTATGCGGATAGAATACTCGGTAAGAAGGTAGTCTGCCCTCCATACTAAGCTCAGTTTCCATTAGCTATTAGCCTAGCTGCTATCTCGGTAGTAGTAAATAATATATCCTTTTTTTTAGTCCATAGTGGAATGGTACGATCATTTCCTTTTCTTTGCTAGTTGCATGTAGTATAGAATGACTCTTTACCCATCGTCCTAAGAGCCGATCACGCAATTAGAGCTACGATGTTATTGGGCAAGAGAATCAGTAGGGGTAGCGGGCTTGCATCAATATAAGTATAGAAAGAGGTCTGTAGGCTACCGTGCTAAGGTAACGAAGTTAGACCGAGATTCACACTTCCTCTACTAAACTAAAGCAGTTATTTCATAAGATGTGGGAGAGCCATGCCCTTCAATTTAAATAACAATAAAAAAGATCGAGGTTTGATCCAATCCCGGCCCCTGCTTGAGAATCAGCTGTTCGCATTGCTCTTGCGCTAGAGCCTGCCGGGAGAGAAGAGGTTTTTGTGGCCAATCTCCAGCTTCTATCTTTGCTGCTAAATTCTCATCTTCATCTTTCACGGGAGAGAGGGTGGAGTGAGAATAGGGCGGTGTGGAACATCTCTCGACTAAGCAGTTTCGGCGGGGAGCTCAGTCCTGTCTTTTAAGTCTATTCGGAAAGCCTAAAGAGGTTAATTCAATGCAAGGGACAGAACTAAAAGCAGAGTTGGAACGTGGCAATGCCGCTCAGGGTATGAGAACACCCGGTGTTCCGACACCAGAAGATGCGCTGCTAAGAAAAGAACCGGAGCAACCACAGGAAGGAAGCCTAATGGTATAATTTTACAGACCATGCTTGGGGACCGGTCAGTTTCAGTTGTACTTGGACTTTCTTTTCATTCCTCATACCATCAAAGGGAGGAGAAGCCGATTATCCGAGCAGGACGGATTCCTTTACTGTTGATTCCGAATCAGTATTGGCAATTTTTTCTTTGATCCATTCCCTTGCGCTTGAACTAAGGGACAGGTGGGATTGATGTCACTAGGCTTAATGGAATTGGTTCCAAAGGCTATCTAGAATCGAGTCAGCCCTAAAAGTAGCTATCAGCTAAATGCTAACTCCTACCCGGGACTCTACTGACATGGAGAATGGGATTAGATACCTCGGTAGTCCACGCCGTAAAGCGAGATTGGAAAGCCTGGGATCAAAGATCGATTCTATTCCCAACTTCCTTAAGTAAAAAGCTCGGTTAGGTAAGCTCACGGTTAGACTTCGATTCGACAACTCGCTCAGTTAGGACAGATAGAGTACCCCTCTTCCTTTTGAATAAAATAGAAAAGCACTTTCTTGAATAACCAAGGTAGGCCCTACAGGGTTAGAGGAGCAGCGGGAATCATATTTCATTTAGCTTAAATCAGACGATTCGCCGAGTTTGATGCAATGAAGTTTACGATTCTGTTAGTGAGAAGCTCAGTTCCGCTTTAAGCCCGGCAAGCGGGCAAGAGAACTAGGGTTGGTGCATGGCTTCAACGATTTATCCTAGATCCCCCTTGGCGCGATCAAAATAAAGCTCACCATTGGAAAGCTGACGTCGGATACGACCTTCCATGTGATAGATGCGGCTCCTTCATACCACCTTCTCATTGGAAGGAATTGGCTACACCAGCATCAGGCGGTTGCCTCAACATTCCATCAATGCCTGAAGTACTTGGATAATGGGGTAGAGGTCTCGGTACCAGGAAATTGAAACCCTAAAGTCTAATCAAATAATGGGTCTATCGTCCTCATTGATTATAGTCGTTTCTACTCATTTTATTCGAAGGGAAGATCGTATTCTGATTATTGTACGGCATAGGCCAGTTAGGCAAAATAGAGGCGATGTACCCTTACGAAAGCGAGTAGGGGCGTAACTTTCTATCCCTTTCTCGATAAGTGGGCCTTCCAGCTCGTTAAGTTGGATAACGACCACTGGCCATCCATCTTATTGTTTCAGCTGCCTATTCTAGCGCAAACCTCCCTCACAAAGGAAAGAGTCCTCTTTGCAAAGAACTTCTTCCTTCGGCTTCGGGGCAGAAAGACAATAAGAGCAGGGCATCCCATTCATAAGGCCTACACGCGGGGAGTCAGATGTTTGAGTAGTTTCCGTGGTCAATATACTCTTGAGGACCCAAATTCGGTCTATGTCCAGGCTGCTGCGGTGCTCGCAGGGAAAAAGTCTGGTTTGATAGTGATAGAACCTGGGAGATTTAGACCTAGCCCAAAGGAAAGGGTCAGCCCCGGAGAAATAGTAAAGTAACTCGAGATGATCTCAGTATGCTGCTAGAGCAGCTACATAATCCAGCCAGTGAATTATATCTGAAGGCCTTTGAGCTCTTAATGTTATAAGTGGCAGGATAGAGAGCATGTACGTACTACTATCGGCCATACAATGTCCTCGGCCCGAAGGACAGTTAAAGTAAAAGAGAAACCCGGAATGATCCCAGGTGGACTTTCGATTGATTCACTGTCACAAGCCATTTCAACAGCGCATTCTCTTCCGAAGGTCAGTGCCACAGATGATGAAATAGTTTCAAGGAATGTGGATTCTTCAAATTCTACCAGGTAAGCATTCATTTACTTTAGGACTGCCATTAGTGCTTCTGGACAGTTAGACCAGTTTTATTCATCGGAATTCTCTTAGCTAAGAAGATTCCTTCAGATAGAGAGAGAAATGTCTTCTAGACTCAGCTATAAATATCTTTCAATAAATGACTAATATAAGAGGAGTCATACACAACAATAGGAAGTATCCCACTAGATTCATATATTCATGTTAGTTGAAGAAAGCTAGACCGAGAGTGCTGATTTCTCTCTGTTGATTTATCACATCCATTGTCCTCTTCTCTTATTCGTCTTATTTATCATAAGTGAAGAAGTGAACACCTACCTTCGAGGCAAAATCGCTATCGTCTTTCTAAAGGAGGGAACTCAAAAAGAATCCAAAAAGGGGACGAATAATAGGAGAGAATCAAAAAGACAAGAACAAGACTGGGAGACGAGGCCAAAAAAGTGAGGAGGAAGAATTGGATTTGGCAACAGCTTTCTAGAAGCTATAAGAAAGTTCCTGCGAGTCCTTCTCAAAGACAGGCGAGTCGAACCTTCATTAGCTGATGGAAGAACTGGCGCACTGACCTACTCTTCTTGGTATTGATCCTGAAAGGGGCTACACAAGTATGGTATACAATAACTTCTCGTTAACCTACATCTGCTTTCTCTTTCCTTTTCATTACAAACAAAGCGATCCGCTTTCATAACTAATAAAGCGTAAAAGAAAGGAGTCTCGGTATTCGTTCTGACTTCCGCTCGCAAAGGAACAAGATCTGGATTTGACTAGGGCGAGCGCTGTTTACTATGCGAGTGAAGAGATTTAAGCGAGCTAATAGCGAGTGGACTTTGTCCCATGCCTCCAAGACTTAATGGCCGCTTCCCTATGGTATCGGAGGCAACTCAAGTGCTACCTTCTTTTCTTTCGCCTGACGCTAACGAAACCGAAACCGAAACCCTAGCTATTAGGTAGAGTTTGGGTTATCAGGAGAGAGAATGAAAGGTATTGGATCTGCTTGCTCATGGTCATTGCCGCATCGGAACGAAGAGAGAAAGAGGATGTCTGGAGAGCTGGGGAGGGGATCAGCAGGTGGCTTAATGGCCTTCACATCCGCTTCTGCTGCGAGGCTCTAGCAAGACCTCTGCACATTCTAGGAGATTCTATAAGTATGAACAAGTGGGATCGGAGCCAGAAGGTGGAGTTGCCTTCCATTCGTTTCTATCTGTTCCAGTTGGGAGAGATGCAGAGGGGCTAGTGGACGGGGAGAACGAGAGAGAGAGAAGATCGAGGTGGAAAGAAAGAGGGAAGGGAGAGAGGAGAAATCATGGAAAAGAGATTGATAGTTGAGCTCGTGTATAAAATTATATTCCCAGCCCAAACCCAGCCCTTGCCGCTTACTCCCAGGTGCATTGGAAAGAGATAGCTTAGGAGGTCGAACTGCAGCTTCTTTGGTTGAGGGCAGATGTTTAGTCAATTGGGCCTGGTGAGATGGGGACATGAGATGCAGCTGGGATAGGTGGGACTGGAATCGAGTGTCCGAAGGGGGTCATTGATCACTGGAAATAGAGATATTGAGCCGGGAATGGCTGGGCTCTGAATGATGCTTAGTCTTCCCCGCCCTTGGGCAAGGCTCGCTTGTTGATCCGCTCCTCCGAGAGCCGCTACACCTGGTGAAGGGTGAAAGGAAAGCCCGCAAAGACCGATAGGGAGCACTGTCCTCTATTTAGGAAGAAATGCACGCCCTGGTAGCTCATCTTGGCTCAGAGGGGAACGGCACTTTATGCGACACAACTAGTTAAGTAAGAAGAGGGGCCGCGGGTCGTGCTCTTGATAGTTACCTCGGGGATAGATCCCTTATTGGACTGCTACAAATGTAACCTATTTTTTGAAAGAAATTGCTTCTTGTTTTGGGAACAGAAGCAGTAACACAATCGGGATATCCGGGGGTCTAGGAACCTGGAAACTACTTATAGATAGGCACACTAGAAGGAAGGGAAGCACCCGTTTTGAGCTTCTTAGAGAAAGCAAGACTCTGGGGAAATCTGCACAACGATATCCTTTTTGAGCATGAGGATATATCCGAGAAAGATGCACGTAGAAGCACGGGGTGACTCACGAGAGACGGCGGGAAAGCATTTCCAGCCAAAACAAAAGCATGTGTGAGCAGGAGCCCGGTGAAAAGGTGAAGAGCTGGATGGGGGAGATATTACCCCCCTAAAATAAAACAGAGGTGCCCATAGATGAGAGATGAGAAAGCAGTCATGACTGCATCGGCCCGAGGGATCGGTCGGAAAATACAGCCAGAAATGCCTCTCGTACTACGGCTTATCGTACCCAGATGGCTAGGGGCTAGGTTCAAATAAGGAAGGGGTTGTCCTGACATGGAGGGACGCGGTGGTCCTTCACCTACGTAAAGTGTAATTGTATTAAAAAAATCGATCACGCCTTTAGCGCTTTCCACTAATATTACGCTGAAGTTCAAAAAGACTCGACAAAAAAAAAATGAAAAATACAAGTTTGACTAACAATCGGGAGAGATTCGGTAGGAAAGTGGAAGAGACTTGGTGGTATATAAAAAAAAGAAAAATGAAAATTCTACGTGTGACTTTTAAAAGTGGATATCTCATTTTTTTTTTAAATGTGCGCTGTTCGCCTGCCTTCCTGACCACGGATAGGCTACGGGGCTTTGCACTTCGGCCCCTGAGAATACCACATCAAGGTGACAGGATTCGAACCTATGGCCCTCTGTACCCAAAACAGATGCGCTGACCAGACTGCGCTACACCTCGTCTCACCCCCCCCGGAGCATATAGATCCACCCGATCGATGAACACTTGAACCGAACTCGCCCATCCTTTTGGGCACAGGGACGCGAGAACCAATCCGAGTAATCAACCGCTTTTTTTTTAATCTGCCTCCTGCACCCTCACTATACGGCTTTTCTTTTCTTAGCACCTTCTTCTCCTTTATTCCCGTAACACTAAGATAGCTTTTCTGAAAAAAGTGAACTTTTTTCAGAAAAGAGCATCTTTGGTGAAAGAAAGAGTGGTTAGGTCAGAAGCATAACGCACGCACTTCAATCCAAAGAAGCAAGACGAATCTCTTTTTCTTTCTATAAGAAATTACGTAATCAGGGCTAAAGCACATACATATGGAGAGGCGCAAAGGACAGATGCGCTAGTTCGAACCAGATGTTATGTCGAACTAAGCTACTATGGCGGGTGCCCCTCTTGCTGGAAGGTATTGTTTGCACTATATTCTCTGTTTTGCTTGCACATAAGGATCTGTTCTTACCTAGGGAGAAAGCCAAGCCAACCCCCAGGTTAGGAATTAGAATGGTTGACGAGACAGAGATCTTCGGCTCACAGGCCGACACCCGAGACAGCTTTAGCTGTGAAAAATAAGCCTATAAGGCCCTCGGGCTTGCCACAAAGTCCCCACTTTATGAAGTGAGTCACTCGAACGGACTATTCTATATAATTATTTATAGAAAGAAGTCAGTCTTTGTTCAATCTCTCCTTCGTTCTTAGTTTAGAGTGTACTGCACCTAAGGAGGTTGAGGGTCCGTCTCCAGAATGAGTAATTCTTTCTTTTGGCGGTATCGCATATAAAAGAACGGATGAGGAGTGATCTTTCTGTGGCATGAGCATGAGAAAGGTAGGTGCGCGGGGAGCCTTGGTTGTGTTGTGAACAAAGAACTGGAATGGACGTAGCACACGAAGAGAAGAGGAGAAAGAGAGTCAAGCTTTGAAACAGAATAGATTGAATTGAATATTGAGCCAGCCTATAGGCATCTCTTATACGATAGTTCACCAATCGAAAAGCCAGGTTTAAGTGAGGCATCCCATTCGTAAAAAGCTAATAATCCGGTCTAATTCTTGAAAAGACAAGTGGTGTAATATTGGCACTTCGCTCGTTAATGCCCTAAAAACAGGCTTAACCAGGGCGTTTCCTCTGTAAAATGTAAAAATGAAAATAAAATATGGTATACTCTCTTGAATTGTCGTAGCTAAGGCCTTTCTCTTGCGAGTAGAGTTTCCGATCTGTTGTTTGAACCTTACTCCACTCGATCACCTCCGCAAGAGTCTAATCATGATCTTGTCACTGAAACAGGAGCGTCTTCCTTCGAAAGAGCTGCTATTCCGGCCCGATTTCTTGGCCCTGTCATTGTAGTAGCCGAGGCCTTTCGCAAGTAAAACGCATATTCAGGCCTTTCTTTTGGTGGTTCCACCATTCTAGTTTGGTGGTTCGTTTTGAGGCGATCGTTGATATTTTCGTTTCAATCGGTGCTCATATAAATCTCTTCCCAGCAGCTGCTTATGGATAATGCTTCTTTTCTTTTGATCGGTACTTAACTCAGTTATTTCAGAACGCACCTTGCCTCAGTTTAAGTCTCTTTCCTCATCTCCGGTATCTTCATCTCTGGCCTGCTCCGCATCTGACCTCTTAAAGGACTACAGAACCACTACTCATTCCTCAAATCTTCATGACTAAAAGCCCACTCCGTATCTGGACATTTGGTGCGGTTTGGCTATGCTCGTTTTCTTCCTTCAAACACATCTCAACGGGCGTGCCAGATCGCCCCCTAAGTCTTCGAAAAGAAAACAAAACCCGCTTCGTTGACTTTGACGATATCGAATATCCCTAGCTTTTGAGTGCTTTTTGACAGGCTTTCAAGCAGATGATGTACCATTCCATAATCGTACGTAGGAAGGTAGTGATAACAACCCTTCTTACGGCGCTGAAGGACTTAGATATTTAGTTCACTAGACTTTTGATGCTTAAGAATAACCAGAATTTCCATTTTGACGAGATTCGAACTAATTAATTGACTGCAGCTCCCCATAACTACCAACGACCAGTCCTCCTCTATTGGAGGAGCCAGCCCCAGAAGAGAGTAATTGTCGCTGCCAAATCCTTACATATAACTACAGGCGCACCCCTAATGGCTAAAAGGTTCACTTCTCCCTATGAACACGGGAGAACTCCTAACGACTATTACAGGCCAGAAAGGGCCAACCCTTCTCTCACGTCTCACGATTACAGGATCACTCTGTAACTCTAGTTTCTGCTGTTTTTAACTGGATCGGGTTTCACCCATGCATGAGCGTTTCAGCTTTGCCCTCTTCTAATTTCGGCTTGCCCAATCTTTCAGGAGTTTGACTCGTTTCATTTCACTGCGATTACCTTCCCAACTTGCTCTGCCTTCCAGAAATTCTAAAGTACTTTGTCCGCTTTCTCCAGTCAGCTTCTCAGGTAGGCCTTTGGTCCTCTTCTTTTCAAAGCGGGTCTTTCTTTTCATTCCTTTTTATAAGTAAGTATAAAGAAAGGGCCCACTTCGAATGATCGATTCATCATATGTACCAGATTTAATACACAATTATTTAGCCCTATAAGTTGAGACGCGTACAGATTTGATACAATTAGCTAGACTTGTATCTCGGTTAGATCAGTTAGATCTCGGTCAGGCACTCACTCGCGGCTAGACCTTAGTTAGACAGCTCGGTTAGACGAGTAAAGTACCCTTCTTCTTTCTGAACCAGATACCCATGCAGCAGCAATTAAAACATAACTTCTCCCTTTTTTGAGTCACATATTTAGTGAATAAAATGCCTGTATAAGCGGATAACATGAAGTGAAGAACATAATCTGTATAATGAACTTAACCTTATTTGTTTATTTCATATAAAAATTATTCCAATCCAGGACTCTAAATAGAGCTTCTTTCTGTTTCTGGGGTTCCAAATTGCATTCCATCATCATCCCAGGCCCCGGGCCGGGCCGTCGGGCAGAACTACATATTTATTCAAGACTGCATGATAGGGGGTCTTGGAGTCCCTCAGATCACCATTAGTGCATAGAAATCTTTCCTAATCTGATTCAAATAGAAGCCCTAATTCATCTTCCAGGCCATCATTGGATGCTCCAGCGTATACAAAATTGCTTTTTCTTTTTACTGATTAACCGGCGGTCTATCTAGCTGCTAGAGTCTCCTCTATTAGAGTCAACTACAAGCCTTGCACCGCTCTACTCGGTTGCAGCTTGGAAAGCGGAATCAAAGACCTTATCTCATCTTCCTAGCGCTGACAACAGGCTACTTTGCCAATCCCCCCCCCCCTTCAATCTCTCAGGTTTGATTCGTATTCTGTTTTTAAATCTGTACAAGAGCCTCTGGGCAAAAGACAAGTGGAAATGCCTTCGCTGGTGATAGCTTCTCTCTTCTAATTAAATATTCGGTCGAGACCATCTATCAAGACAGGCACGGATCGAGCATCAACGGATCTCTTCTCTTCCTTATTCGACTCTCTTTCTTTCCAATGATTGAATGCGTTGGAAGTCCCGTAACTCACCCATCGTGAGTTCAGTGCTGATTATGCGCCGATAACAAAACAAGGAAGAAGCTCGAGTCAGCCTGGCCACATAACAAAATGGAGATTTTCGTCTAAAAGTGGCAAACAAAAAAGAAGTGGTCATTGCAGCTCTCTTCCCTATAGTATAGGTAGTGTGTCCCAATGTCAACTTGATATGGTGTCGAGGAGTGAAAAACAAGGCATTCGGCAAGTGAACCGAACCTGACTACGCCAAACCCTTTGCCCAAGCCCTTTCTATCACACAATCTGAATCCTGACTAGATGGACGACTTTCTTCTTTCTCTATCCGAGGTGAGGGTTGTTACTATTATCAGTGGTCCCGCCTGCTACGTTGAAATGGCTTGATCCGATAAAGCCTGAACTTCCTCTATTCCCCCGCCAACCTCTTTATAGGGCCAAACAGGAATTCGAATTCGTTCTCATCATCACAGAAGCTCAGAAGCTAGCTCATGCCTTTTTTGATCCTCAAATCAAAGAGGAACTCGAGTTGCAATCACTTTCCTTTTTTTTGCTTTCGACTCGACTTGTTCAGTCTTCAGCTCGACTTGTTCTGATTCGATATGACCGCTCTGAGTCTGCTTCCCGGTCTAGTCTCAGGTCTGTCTCCCCGTGCCTTCATTGGAGGGCCTCAAGTTCGTTCTTGTGCTTAGGAGCGGATCCGTCCTTTTGCAGGAGTTCCAGGATTGATGAGAGCCTAAGGACGGGTTGGATCGATGGATTCCTTTTCTTTCGTCCCCCGCGGGCCTGCAGCTGCCCTTAAAGCCTCAATCCTCGTTCTAGACCCAGTCTCCTTGCTAGGGATATGGCTTTCTAGCCTCTCTAGTGGTCAAATAGTGACTCGCACTCTTTCCTATTTCCAGATTCAAAGCAGCGAGCACCGAAGGAAAGTAGAACTGAACACCAACTGAAAAAAGAAAATAAGCAAAAAAAGAGGTTGCAAACAGCTTTTTTGCATTTTGCAGTAAGTCAGTTGTGAGCCAGCTTCAGTAAGTCAGTTAACAGACTTGAGCAAGTCTTCCTTGGACGAGTTCCTTCAGTTAGATAGGTGAAGTTATATAGGCTAGCGAGCCACATGAGCCTAGAAGTTGAGTGAGTCTCGTCAACAATTCCTTGAGTCTCGAACCCAGCTAATAGCTTGAGCCTAGAAACTCGAGAAAGGCTAACCAATAGATAGAGGGATAGCGGGCTGGAGTCTAACCCCAACCTAAGTAAAGATCTGCTCTGAGCTCAGAAGTTGAGTGATTAGTCTTTTTTTCCGAATAGCTGTCTTTGTCTTTATTCCTTGAGCCTAGAAAGCAGCCACTAGATAGGATAGTGAGCCTCATACTGGTCCTAAGGAGTGCCCTTATTTTATTCCTTCTCCTCTGCTCTTCGAGCTTCAATAGAAGACCAGGAGACCAACCTTTATCTTCGTGCTCGATTCCTTGTTGGTGCTTGATTCTCGAGGCTGGGAAGACAGAAGAAGAGGTTTTGCCCTCAATCAGCTTTCTGAACTACAGTACAGGGCGGAAAGTGAGCTTTGATAATCCTAAGTACTTCTTCGAGTAAGCTCGTGATCTATAGACAGGAAAGATGGATAGCTCTTTCCTCCTGAGCTAGGATCCACTTCTTGCTTATGAGTCCGATAGCTGCCTAAAGTATTCAATATTTCAAGTCGTGAGCTGAAATAGCCCGATTCTCTACTTCTAGATTTAGGGATTCTCTACTTCTGGCTTTAGTCAATTCTGTGGGCAAGTCAAGTCAAGTATAGTAGTTACCGTTGCTTGTTTGCTCCTTCGTATAGGTTCCGTGTAGGCGCCTTTCCATACGATCAATTGAATATTGGAAATAGACTATGATATTCATATTAACTACTATTGATATCTGAAACTTTAGACTTGAAGTCTACTGCTTACTCATTTGATTTGATATAAGTTCGGAATCCACTGAGATAATAGAATAGAGTAGATCCACTGAGGTAGAGCCGGGCCGGGGGAATCCATACTGGTCGAGTGGGCCTTACGGTTTGCTTGCTTGGCTCTCAGTTGCCTTTAAGCTTTCAGGCGAATATGGCTCATAAATGAGATATGATATTTGCATTAGATAGCTGTTAGTAGGGGCGCATTGGTTAGCCCACGAGAGAGAGGCAGTGGGGCTGTTCGAGGTTGAGAGGAAAGAAAGCAGTTGGAGGTGAAGGAACTCCACTCTCATCTAAGCAAGCGCCTCCGCAGGCACTCTTGCAATAGGAGAATATGCTTTTCATTCACCACTCTAGTCGACGGAGACAACTACTATCGATTCAGTTGAGCCAGCCTTATGAGGGGCCTTAGTGCGCTAGGTGGTAGTTCAGCTGTAAGTGTAAACCAGTCGGAAGGAGAACTCATAGCAGGGGAGGAACCCATTTCAAGGGGAGAGAAAGTGAGATAATGAAGGTATAGTTGATTATGAATTTCATGAAGTAGAGATCGGGACTACTCCAAGCTGCGGTTTTCACTGCCTTTGCCTTATAAGAGAGAGACGGGCCCTAGTGCGCTTGCTCCTCTGTTTGCTCAGTCAATTGGATACCTGCTTGAAGCTATTCTCTCTCTGGAACTGCCACCTCTGTTAGCAGGTCTGGCTCAAGCCCGGGAATGACTTAAGCTTAAGAAAGGCAACTTACAGCTGCAAGCCCAGCAAGTGACGTAACTACACACTAGAAAGAATATTAGCAGCAGAAGAGAGACTACTTACGCAATTACTCATTACGAAATAAGAGACAAGTGGGGCTTGAACCCACAGTGAGCTTTACTCTGTCTCGCTGTAACAACAAGAGTAATTTCCTACCCATATTCGACTGACAGCTGAACGGAACCTTTAGAAGCTGCACCGGATAGCCATCCGTTGCGTTCGGGCTTCTCTTTACAGGAAGCCCTTCACTACACTATCCAGCATTTTCCTTCAGGCCTCATCCAATCGAAAAGATGAAAGCGGAAGGTCCGGCCCGAGCCTCAACAACCGATCTTCCGACAGGAGTTAGTTTAGGAGAGCAGGAAAAAACAACTGATCTTGCGACTGGGAACCACCGATCTTGCGATGACTAAATCATTCCTAAAAGCGACTGAATCGAGAGGGTCCGCAGGGCAAGTAAACTCGCTGATTATAGGCCGAGTTAGCCATTAGGAATAGGGTCCGAAGGAGAGGAACAATTCCTTGCTTGACGGATTGGGATTGCACGGGAGTGAAAGCAAGTCAATCAACGGGAGCTAGCGGTGAGCACGGAGCACGGACCACAGAAAGAGCACGCAAGGAGAAGGGGAAGCAGCTTACGGAGAAGCGGGAACCGGGGACTTTCACGATAGGCTAGTGGGGACTGCCTTATTCCAGAACTACTGTCAGCGGTAACCAGGTAATCCAATCCAGTTTGACCATTGGCTTCAGAACACTATCATGAAGGGGCTGCTAAGCGGCACGAACCCGGGCATCCATATACTATATTCGAGTTGATGAACGATGAAGCAAGCCGCATTGAAAGGCCACTTTTCCATAGTTGACTCCGTAAGCGTAAGACTTGTTAGGCCAGTTGAAGCGATGACGCACACTGCTTTAAATAAAGCGCATTATTCACTGCGCCAGACCGCCTAACCACTTTGACCTCTCGTGGAAAGTTTTCTGCTCGTTCTGATTCTCGTTACACTCGTTCCTTCCTGACATGATTCTCTCAACTGGATTCTAGAATAGAACTAGACAGGCTTCAATGAAAGGACTCACTGGCTGACATGCCTACAGCTGAAAGGAAGGGAAGACTGCTAACAGGGAAACAAAAAACGTACTTTTCTCAAGTTAAGTAATACAGTTTGAAGTAAGAAGAAGTAAGAAAACAGGAGATTCAAAGATAGATCCGAAAGCTGGCAGGTAAACTACTGGCTACTGGCTAAAAAGGATGGCTTTCAGAGGAGGTTGAATCATATAAAAATAGGCATCGAATGCTTGCACATTGGCCTTAGCTCATCTAGTATACGCTCATTGGGCGGATTTCTTTTCATAGCCAAATCTTTTGAAAGAGAAGAGTCGACGCTGGTGCTATCTCTTAGAGAAATAGAAAGAATAAGGGGTTTGGAGTTTGAGTGCTCTCTGCTTGAATAGCTCCCTTTCGTAGCCGTCGATGCCAAAATTCTATGGTAATCTCCTGCTTCTTCCCTTATTTCCACATATGGCTTTCCCAAGATAATAGGTAAAGTTTGCTCACAAGAAGCTGGGTAGCCTTTAGTAGGAATGTGTCCTTGTGTCCTGTCGAAGAGTTGGAGCTATAAGGAGATAGTTTAGTAGGAGCGAAGAGACGTTCCCTATGGGCTATCCCCTAAGGTAGGGTTTATTTATGCCACCACTAGTCTAATTATGATATGCTCTACGGGAGCAAAACAAAGTCTTTCCCTGGGTTCGGGAGTCTTTTTCTTTGAGAAGAACATCCCCTTCTTCGGCTTCATCTAATGAAATTGAATTACTCCCGATCGTCGGTGTGTTCCAAACCTTGATGTCGAGCAACTCTCGTACCTTTCGCACCTCTCCCTTAGAAGACTTTATCCCATATCCCGGGAGTCTTGCATCTCGCCTATCCTCTTATAGAAGGAGGTATCTCATAGGATCTTACTCACAGGAAGAAGTGAAAGACGAATAAGTAAGGAGATAGGTATGCCCTTTCTCATTATATGGTTTTGGAATATGCCATTCCCGCTAAAGAAACCTGATCCGCGCATCTTGATACCGATCTGTATTCGCTTTCAGTTGAGGTGGAATCTCTGGGTGAAACCCTTTCCCCAAACCCTAACCTAACTTCGAAGAAAGCCGGTAACCGTTAGCCTCTCAATCTAAAGAAGAAGCTTTCCTCTCCGGCATTGCCATTCCCTTCGATCGGAACCTTTTGAGTCTCGTACAAAAGCTCCTATCCCTGCCGGTTTAGTACCATCGGGCAAGCATCTTCTCTCTCTTCTGATATGAGATGAGGAGGACCGCAGGATCCGCTGCAACTAGAAGTCGATCATCTTGTCCCCGCTCCCTTTTGGTTTATTCGATCTGGGTATGCCCTTTCTCTTTAGTTAGCTTCGTGGGAATCCCGGATCTCTGTCTTAAGCTTCCCGCCCTGCTCCTGATCTTTCTACTGATTCCGTTCTCGTGGCACCTTTATCCGGCCTAAGCCTAAACCTCTTCAAGCTTGCCTGCCCTCAGTCTCCGGACAAGCTTTAGTTCTTTCCTCTTTTTGATTTTAATTTTCTTTCCGGTCGAGCATCTTCAAACCTTGGGCCCTAGGGAATATCCTTTTTAGTTAGATTGATCCTATCTGCTTCTTAGCTTAGTTAGCTTAGTCGAAAGCTAGAGATTGATTGCCTTTCACTCGAAGTAAAGCAAGTTTCCTCGGTCAAGCTTATCCCCCCTTTCCCGCATTAAAGAAGTGAATAGACGAGGGGTAAGTGGCTTAGCTGGTAAAGAGGTAGACGGAGAGGACTGAGTTTAGGGTTCTTCCCCGGGCATTGCCCGTTCCCCTACAAAGGAAGGGAGATGTCGCTACAGCTACTACTAATATGAGAGTAAGACTTGGCATATCCCGGATCGAAGGATCAAAGGGAGGAGACGATCGGAAGAGGTGAAGCTTACTCGAATGAAAAGAGAAAGCTTTGTCTTTCCTCGTGGGGTGGAGGACCAGGAGCCCTAAAGTCTTTCTTTTTTTTTTCGATTGAAGGCTTTTCGGGGACTGAGTCTCCGGGTCTAGAACCATTGCCATAGAATTTATTGGTGTAAGCCTTGTAAGCTTTCCATTCCAACTCTCTCCTAGTCTTTCCCGTGTGTGTAAGGGGCTCTTGTAGGTCGATTGTTGTCAGTCTTTGATTGGACAGGAACGGCTAAAAGAAGGCGGAAAACACCCTTGGATTCGAAAA